TCAATTAGAAATGTTTTCTCGAGTTACCGCCAAATTTTTAGTTCCTACATAAAGATTTAAAATGAAATTACTAAATAATCTAGAAATATTACCTACCTTAATCTTCCAATAACCACCTCACAAGGTTTAGCTATTAAATTTAAACTATCGAAGATCTATACTAAACTGTATTTCATAAAAACACATGTAAGTAGATTTACAGTATCACTGCCTAACTATTATAGTTGAATACTAAATAAAATAGTCAAGCCCTTAGACAAGCTATCTTTGAGTTTGCAATTCAACATTTTCATAAACTAAAGGGCCAGGATTAAAGACCATGCTAACTAGAGTTTACAAGACTCTTATTATTTTTTAACTATTAATCCCGACTACCCTTTCTCCTAAATTTTCAAACGGTAGTACTACCAAATTAACTCAAACCTACAACAATAATAACCTACTACCAATAGAGGACCGTTTGACCAATCTCATCAGAAACCAAAGCTCTGCGTGCCCATTACACCACCCTATTATATAGTAATCGATATATCGAACCTGCTGTTTGGAAGACAGCTATACTAATTATACTACTACTATATTAAGGAGGAATATTTTCCTATCTCCAAAGCTTAAACTTGACGCATATTTCTGCCACCTCAATAGTAAATTTTATTACCGTGTTTTGTTGCCCTAAAAGCTTTACTATAAATTTCAATTTTTCTTAACACAAGAAAGGATCAACCCACCTTTTTGGTGTAAACAAAACACACTTTTTATGCTATTTCTTGAGTCTCTGACATTCAATGCATCAAAAGGTTAAAAGCCCCTCGCTTTATTTAAGCTACAGAAACCACTTTAAATTAAAATTTTAACGAAGAATCCAATCAACTAACCATCAACAATCTACAATAATCATCTAAACAGGTTATACTATAAAAAAAACACATCTAAGCAAAATGTACCAACCAACAAAAGATACCCTCTAAACACACAGCAAGACACATACCGTACCCTAAAATTAGTATTTGGCTTAAAAACGACTTTTCTACCAACCCCATGATTCACTAAGCTATATATGATTAAGCAATAAGCACCAGCTACTAAGCAAATTACACCGCCCAAAACTCCTTGCACTGGGTTTATTCACAAAAGCCTTCCAACACAAAAGACTTCTCTAAAAAAATTTAAAGACGGCGGAAAACCTATATTAATGATAGAGAACAAAAATCATACCCCGGACATTACAGGAAAAACACGAATCACCCCTTTTCTTAACATAACACTACGAGATTGGCAAAATTCATAGGACCTCGCTGCAAGCGAAAATAAAATAGGAGAACACAACCCATGACAAAATAATATACATACACATGCTATCTTTCCCACTCTAAATATTGTTAATAAGCTAGATAAACCTATACACATATGTCCCACAGAAGAGTAAGCAATTAGAGACTTTAAATCCCTCTGACAGGTACAAATACAGCTTCTTAACAAGCCTCCTCATAGACTTGCAATTAAGACTATTATTATACACCCACCCATAGACACTTCTCTAAACCAGATAAAACGAATTAATCCATAACCCCCAAACTTCAATAGAATACCGGCCAATAGTATAGACCCTCTCAAAGGAGCTTCTACATGAGCTTTGGGCAATCACCCATGAAAGCCGTACACAGGCAACTTAACAAGAAACCTTAAAGATATTACTATTCAAGGTCAATTTATTCTATAGTGACTAAATCCACTTATTATTTTAGCTAATAACATCACATCTGTATTAATAGATCTCCAAAAATATAAGAAACCCATAAGTAAGGGTAAAGAAGACCCAACAGTATATAATATTATATAAACACCCGCTTGCAACCGTTCAGGTTGATACCCCCACTTAAGAATAAGAAAAAGCGTAGGTACTAGTGATGCTTCAAAAAAAAAAAAAAAATCGGTTCAATTACACGCCGAAAAGAATATTAATCTCCCTAAAGATACATATATAACTATTTCTACTACTCTGAAGCCCCCAATTTTAATTATAATTTCCCTTTTAACGTCCTTATTTCTTCTAACTAACCTTATTACCGCCACCATGAGTGTAAGTATTACTATAAGAGTTCTTATTTCATCTGCACCTATCCAATCTCTCTGTAAAGCATAAGAATAGCCAGAAAAATCTAATAATGTTACTAATATAACAGCCCTTGTCACCAAAACCACTCATCTAACATCAACTAGTCCTAAACCTAAGACAGAACAAGAAACTACTACAACTAAAGTATAGCTAATCTACTTAAAAATTATAAGACCGTTTACAACTTCATCAACTTAAACACAACTTAGAAACAAAGTCTAATCACATTATTATAAACACCAAACCAAAAAACACAGGCGCAAATTGAGGCAAACTAATTAAATTAGCTAAATTTTAGAATAAAACTCTACAACCGGATCCTTTCGTACAGTGGCAGTAATAAATAAAGATAGAAACCGACCTAGCTCACGCCGGTCTGAACTCAGATCATGTAGAAAATTAATAGACGAACAGTCTTACATTCTTCAGCGGCTACACCGAAGAGTTTTTCTAATCCAACATCGAGGTCGCAAACTTTTCCCTAAATAAGGTCTCTCAAGAAAAATTACGCTGTTATCCCTACGGTAGCTTTTGCTATTTTCTTTCAAAAAGGATCTTCATCCATTTTGGCTTAATTATTTTTAAACCAGCTTACCCCAACTAAACTTTAACAAAAGAATTTTACTCAATCTACTAACATAATACTTCTTTTGGTACTTAATTCTTTGTTTAATCAAGCTCGATAGGGTCTTCTCGTCTTTTAATATCACTTAAACCTTTTCATTTAAAAGGAAACTTCACTTTCCTCTTCAGAGACAATTACTCTTCGTCAAACCCTTCATCCCATTCCCCAATAAAAAGACAAATTATCGCGCTACCTTAGTACAACTCTCGTCGCAACCGTTTAATATCTCACTGGGCAGGTCCGACTTTTCATCTTAGACTAAACAAAAAGCCATGTTTTTGTTAAACAGGCGAAGAGATATTTGTCGAGTTCCTTTGAAGAGTGTTATAATTAACTTATTTTACTAAGTAGCTAATAAATTATTATTAGTAATAGCTTATTAATTAATTCACCAAGTTAAATGCCAGCTACTAATTTTATACTTATGTATCTTATAGCATTGATAAAAAACAGAGGGTACTAAATAAACATTTGATAAAAAACACCTTGTTACTAACTTTTTATAAGGTAGACACTTCTAATCCTACTTACTTACTTTTTATTTACTTGTATTTCCTAGCTTATCCCAGAAAATCTTAATAATGGAAAATTGATTATAAAAATAGTCTAATCCAAACAACATATTGTTGCTCCCCAAACTACCTGTATAATAAAATAGTATTTTCAATCTTGACCACCTCTACACTGAAATGTATTTTCCCTCTAACCAGCTACCAACCCTTTCGAAAAACATTTCACCTCTACTATCAAATTCAAATGGTTTCTGCAACAATCATCCTTTAGATAGTAGCTCTAGGATTTTCGGGAAAAATAATTTTATTATTCACTCTATAAATCATGATACAAAAAGAACTCTACTCAATAAATTTTACTACTTTAATTTTCTAATCCTCTCGGATTGTTAATATTCCTTCTTTAATCAATACATACTTTTTATCATTTCAATTTGTAATATATCCTATTAAAAATCTTATTCTTGTTTATATGGCTTTCTATAATCTACTTTAATTTTGTTATATGGGAATTCTTAATTTCAACATACTAACCATCAACTAATTATAGAAAAATTACTCAGGCTAGTAATAAACATACTTCTCTAATACCCAAAACTAGTATTTTAACTAAACTATAGCTTGAGTAACTACACATAAGTTATAAAACTATATCTTATATGTTATAGCGCATACAAGCTACCGTAAACTGATAAGTTATTTACTTTCAGTGTTTTTTGATAAACCAACAAATACTAGGTCCATTATCTTATCTAAAAACTTTTGACCACCTATAGAACTAATAGACTCATCTCTCATTCTACAGACAGAATCTCCAACTTTTTTAATAAAACGATCGCCGTCCCCCTCTTTTAAAACACTAAAAGCTCTCCACTCCAACTCAGGTAACAGTCTAGGACAATCTGCCCCCTTAACAATAGCATTAAAATAACGAACATCAGGAAACTCAGACCTAAATAACTTACCAAAATGTAAAGAACCTTCACCTGAATTGTCCACAAAAGACCAATCTTTATTATCTTCTTCTTTCAAATGAGATACTATTCTTTGAAGCAATCCCTTTAACCCTTCAGAATTTCTAACTATTCATTTTATTATTAAAACTAACCTTTCATACATAAGAACAACTACACAAATTGGCATCTCCCTATGTCCGGGGCCGCATAACTCATAGCAAAAACCATAAAAAACACCCGGTAAGGACGGCTCAACTCTAACAGCCCTAACTCGACCTGGAATAGCATCCACCTTAACCCCTAACTCGGATACACCTCAACTATGGATAACATCAGCGGAAGATACGAGAACCTCATTTTTAACATTACAACACAAATAACAAGGATCCCTAACCTCTTGTTGACGAAAACCTCCGTGCCTATATAAATTTCCTCCAGAACTTAAATCCTGCTCCGGAACAATATAAGAGTCATAACGCAAAGCTCAATCCCCCCTTAAACATAACTCTCATAAACCTCTCTCCCAAGGACCAAGAACCCCTAAAGACCTTATAGAGATAGAAGACCTTCTTTTATCTTTATGATCTAACCATGCTGACTTAACAACCGTATAACAAAGATTTATTAAGCCCTCACCAATTTGACGAAAATCTTCCAATGCTGCTTCCACAGTACTTTTAGTAGTATATAAACCAGCTCCCGACTCTAAAGTTTTATAGGCATGTTCCAAAGCACCCCTATAATATAGTTTATGTACATCAAAAAAATTTTCTAATAAAAAATAACAGTAAGCACTACGAAATCTATCAGGATGACTTCTTATTAAACTAGACATCATATCCTTACTTCTAGGGACATCCATTTTATTATATTTCTCTGTAGCTTCAAGTAACTCATTACAATATTGCTTTACTCTAGAAAAATAAACCTCATTAGGACTTTTAATATAGTTATTTAAATCTAAAATATAGTGATACTCTCAATACCACTGGTGACCGATAACTCTCACAACATAATCTACATAGTCCCCTACTTCCATTTCATATAGATTATAAAGAGAAATATACCCAATTCAACATAAAAAGAAAAAAGGTGTAACAGTTCAAGCAACCTCCAATTTTTCATTTTTAGTAATGTTACGATTTAAACTACCACCTATAAATAACGGAGTAAATAAAAACAAAGTCAAAAATCACCCTACCCCTGTAAGAACGAGCACAACCACAACCAAAACAGTATCGTGATAACAATATAAGCGACACGCCATATCAGTACCAGGACTTGGAAAACCTATTTGATATCATATCCTAACTACAAGCAGAAACCATTGTTGATCAACACAACTTTTTACTAATATTTAATTCAATAAAGTGCCAAGGAATATTCCTATATTTTACCTCATCAAGATAACCCAATTATTCTGGCATAACACCATTAACTAATTAAAACAATTCTTCATTTTTTTACTTAATTAATCTTTTTCAAACTTAGCTTTGTTTTTAACAACTACTCTAAATACTTAGGTTAATGTTACAATTCTTATTATTAACTCACTAATTACTACACTAACCTTGAAGGTCTTCAATATAAAAAGAACTACTACAAAACTAATCCCTAATAACCTCAAATGCACAACTACCTTATTAAGCAAAGCTTATAATAAAATTTCTAAATGTGAGCTTACTCAATAAACTACTATATAGTGAAATAATCACAAAGCAACGTTTATACAAACTACAACTATCAAAACAAAACCTCAGCCTTTATTATATTATATAGGTACTCTTAAATTTAGCAACAATATGGCTACTTAAATAACCTTTTTATTATTTAACTTATACAATTTAGAAACTAAGATTTCTGACATAAATTTATAAAAACTCTTTTAACAACCACACAATTTTAAATAACAAATTGCTTTGTTCTTAAATTTAATTACTAACTAAACAATAGTATGTAGACACTAACCAACTATACCATTAATTATAATATCACTACCATATAATTTATATAATCACATTTTTAGTATAACTAAATAACATACATAAGTTTTAACTCTTTCACCGCTTTCGCTTATTTTTACTTATATTTTGTGCTTTATTTTTTTTTTCTTTATTTTTAAGATCTTCTACAACCGAAAAATAAGCAGTGACAAAAACAAAAACAATAATACACACAACAACTAATTGCAATAACCTCAGTGATAATTAAATTATCAATATAATCCCCCTATAAAAGGAAAATTTTTTATTACTAAATCAACCTATCTTTGAATATAAGTTTCAATTATTACTCTGCTAACTTAATCTTAACAACCTTCTAAAAATTTAGAAACCTAAAAGATTTCACATTTGCTTTGCTCGAAAAACGCCTTGAATTAACAAGCAAAGCTAGTCCTATAACTACATCTATAACATCTATACACAGGATAGTAATAGCTAAATATCCTAACATAGAATTTTCGCCCATAAGTCCTGAACTAATAGAAAACCCAAATACCCTTGTCACCAATATGTTAAATAAAATAAGCACATTTATAAAGTGCTTCTCCTCCATAATAATTATCAACACAGAATGGAAAAGTAAATAGAATCATACGCTTACCCCAACTTAAAATTTAATATTATCCACTACTATTCCCAGCTTCAATAAAAACAACTACCAATAAGATAAATTACAATCTAGAAAACATAAACACCATGGGACCAAGAGCTAAATTTATAACACCTCTTATAAACACATTAAAATTTATAATGTCTTTACCCTTGTTTATTCAAGATAACACCCTACCCCAATAAATAGTTATTCTTAGCACTACTCTTAAATAAAAAAATAAACTGATAAGAGAAGACATAATGCAAATAACACTTCCAATACTTATAACCCCTCATGATGACAACAAAAAGTAAATTTTTAGAACAAACCCTCTGAAAGGGGGTAAACCAGCTAATGATATTAGATAAAGTCTAACCCACCAAACCCTAGTTAAATTCTCGCTACCTTTTTTTTTAATTAAATCTAAAAAACTGTAAAGACTCTCCTCCCATAATCTTAATATTAAGAAAGTCCTTAACATCGCGTAAACAATTAAATAAGTTCAAAGAGACCAACTACTGCAGCAGCTTAAAACAAGTAAATACCCACAATGTTGAATTGACGAAAACCCTAATAAAACACGATAATTTAAAACACCTAATCCTCTTAAAGAACCAATAACACAAGTAAAAACAGCGAGAGCCTCAACACACCTTATTTCTTCTCCCATAAAAATAAAATTACTAATAACCCATAGAGGAACAACCTTTTGCACCACTAACACCATAATACACCCGATCCATGATAACTTCCTAACAACAGGGCCTACTCAAAAGTGAAAAGGAAACGCCCCTAATTTTACCAATATTCCAACCAGAATAAATACAGCTCTGAAACCTGCTCCTACACCATTTGTAACTATCAAAAATCCTATCACCCTAGAACAAGAACCTAAAACCTGTACCAAGTAATACTTTATTACACCTTCTGTTTCTTCTACACTTGACCCACTTAAAAAGCAAAGAACCCCTAAAAAATTAAATTCAATTCCAATTCAAACCCCCAACAAATTTAATCTACTTAGAGAAATTAATACGCCTAGAACTCTACATAAGCCTCTTACTAATCTAGACAATCTTACCAAAATTCCTGATACATAAGGTTTTACCTAAACTGTTTTTAAACTAATACTTCAAAAATTAAAAACCTCTTATCAAACAATCTACCTCTAATCATACCCTAGTAAAAACTATAAATAAGCATAAACATAAAGGTAATAGTACTTTTCAACATAGTTCCATTAGTAAATCATACCGAAAACGAGGAACCAACCCACGAACCCAAATTATAAAGTATATAATAAATACTATATACCTACCAAAAAATAAACTCCCAACAACAGGCCTAAAAGACATAAAACTAAAAAATAAAGACCCAGATAACATTCTTATGAAAGCTATATTTCTATATTCAGCTAAAGCTAACAAAGCAAAACTAACTCCTCCAAACTCTACCATGTACCCGGCTACCAATTCAGATTCCCCCTCCACAAAATCAAAAGGAGCGCGATTAGTTTCTGCTAATACACAAATTAATCACAACACCAGAACCTCAAAACCTAAGACAACGTTAGGAAAAGAATTAGCTCGAGACTCAACCAACTCATACCTCCCTACTAAAACTAATGGACAAAAAAGACAAGTTCTTAAAAACACCTCATAAGACACTCTCTGAGCAATAGCACGTATAGCACCTAAAAAACCATAACGAGAATCACAAGATCATCCTACTAAAAACACCCCATACACTGCAACAGAAGAGATACAAATAAAAAACAGTATACCTAAAACAACTTGCATAGGTATATATACCCTAGGAAATAAAACCCACAAGCTGTAAGCACAGATAAAACAAATTATAGGACCAATAGTGTATAAAAACTCCCTAGCCTGAGTAGGGATGATTATCTCCTTAGTAAACAACTTTACCCCATCAGCTAAAAATTGTATAAACCCTTTAAAACCTACTTTATTAGGCCCCAAACGCAACTGAAGCATTCCTAATCCTTTTCGCTCTGTAACAATATAAAAAGCTACTCTAACTAATATTACTACACTTACTAATAATATTCTAACTGTTAAAGGGATTAATCCATCTTTAAATCCTAAATTTAACACATCTTTCTGCCACTTTAACAGATTTTTAAACATAGTTTAATCTTCTTTAGTATTGTTCATCTTATTAATCAAGTTAACTTCTACCAGCGAAGTATATCCCAAAACCTATATAGTTATATTCCCTAAAAATATAATTCTTATTAATCTATTTACTTAACGCCAGTTTCTACTAGCATTACTATGTTACGACTTACCTCATCTTACAACATGTGAGGGCGCCGGGCGATTTGTACGCATTTCATGACACTATTCAAACTTCATTTATACTAAAATTTTACTAATAAGTCCACTTTCTATATAAACTTAATTTTATAATTCCATATTTTACAAAAATTGTAACTCAGCTAAACCCTTTAGATCCTACACGTTGACCTGAATTTCTATAGAGACAAAGTTATTAAAATAAATTACTCTAACTCATAAATATTAAGTAAAACCCTTCTCTCACAAAAGCCTATCACAACGGCGGTATGTAAGGTAAACTAAAGGTAAAATTTTCGAGGTTCATCAATTTAATCGCCAAGTTCCCCTAACCGGATTTGAAACGCCGCCAACCCCTTTGGTTTTTAAGCTTTTTTGCTCGTAGTCTCCGCACACCTAATAAAAAGCTTTAATAAAGGGGAACTAGTCCCTGTCTTTAACTGCAGCCTTGATAGACTAAGTTGTAAAAACCATAATTAAGATAGTTCACGCGCGAACACTCTCACGACTATTTGTAGCTCATTTTACCGTTACTACTGTAAATTAATCTGTTTTACTTTTTACTTCACTTTTATCCGATATCAGTCCATTGGCTTGATGATACTGGTTTAACCGCGATTGCTGGCACCAATTTTTATCTCTTCTAATTTCCTCATGCTTATTCTATATTTCTATAATATACTAAAAATCCTTTACTGGTGTAGAGCCCATTTAAAGTGCCTTTCCTCAATAAACTCAAAGGTAGGTCAATCTAAGGAATTATTTTTAAAATACCTAGTCAAATTATTAACAGAAACTTTATTTTCACCCCATAAAAATACTCCTTTCAATTAAATTTTTTATCAACTCTTTCCTTATAACGATAGTGCCTCTCTAACCTCTATTTAATGCCATGTGTATTCAAAGGAAACACCAACGCAACACTATGGGTAAATATATATATATATATATATGTGTTATGTATAAACTAAAACTTAAAAACTAATAAGTTCATAATCATGCCCCAGTTAGCAATTTATGAGGTCATAAGTAAACAAGTGCATACAGAAAAATCCACACAATATCCACAAAATGCCAATAATAAACAGCATTTAACAAACCAACACAAGAGTGTCGATAACTAAAGTGGTATAATAGAATCCGAAATCAACAAACCAACAAAAAGATAAGTCCAGCCATTACATGTATCCCATGAAAACCAGTTAATATAAAAAAACTGCAGCCAAACACCCCATCAGCAATCCTATATGAACACCTATAATACTCCTGCCCTTGCACATAAACAAACAATAATCCTAGAACTATAGCAACTATTAAAAGAGCTAAAGCACATAACTGATAGTAACGTCTTTTCCTAGGATCCACTTCTTTCCTATGTCTTTTCACCGCCCACTTTCTCCTCTGAGAAAAAGCACCAGAAGTAACTAACAATACCAAATTTAAAAACGGAATACGTCAAGGATAAATAGCCTTCAAACCAACAGGAGGCCATTCACCTATAGACTCTACTCTAATTTCTCCAATTCCGGCATAAAACCATGCCCAAAAGAAAGAAACAAAAAAAAATACTTCTGATAAAACAAATAATTTAAAACCCCAGCGAATATTTAAAATCACAAAAGACGTGTACTGCCCTTTATAAGTTCTTTCTAACACTATATCTATTCACCAACGAATTACACCATGTAAAAGCACCAAAAAAGACAAAATTAATAAGTAATTAATAACCTGCCTTATCTCTCTATGAAAAAACATTACAGCCCTACTAGTCACTCCTAATACACCAAAAGCTACTTCTAAAGGTCAAGGACTTCGAGCAAGAAGCTGATAACCTGTACGTGCAATAAAGAAAAAGACAGACTCGAACTGCCTACAGTAAAGATTAGAAGTCTAACCGTGACCCACTTTTCTCCTGTAAACTAGGGTATCAAACCAATGTTAGAATGCAAGACTAATCTTTTTCTTAAAGTACTAGTTTAACACTTATCAATATATAGTTTATAAACTAGTTTATTCTAGCTTTTAATTAAATTAGATTTAGCTAAACATGCTTCCTTTCGGTTAACAGTCGAAAATTCTTAAATGAACTAAAACCTACACATTTTAAAATAAAAATATAAAGCTCTTATATAAACAAGTTGATTCAACAAAATTAATTTACTTATTTATACGCAGCTAACGAGATTTAAATAGTAAAGTAAAACAATTTAGTACCTTACGAGCCGAAATCGCACACGCTTATTTTACGCCATTTACTTAAAGTGTGGTATTAACCTCATTAATACTTGAAATATTAAAGTCTATTTAACTTAACACTCTACATGTTTTGAGATTCCGTAGACCACCTCAGCTTCTTCAAAGCTACATTCTATTAAACTATCAAAACTAAATTATAATTCTATTATTTGATTAAAGCACCTTTAAATTTTCCAGCTACTCTTACACAAAAAATTATTACTAAAAACATAAACAACCTTAAAAGAACCATTCCTAATCTTCAACCAGTTCTTATGTATAAAACACTCAAAAACCAACTTCTCCTAACCTTTGGTACTACTCCTAATATTCTAATAAACAAACTAGTAAACAAAATAGAAACAATAAATAAAATTCTTACACGTTTAAAAAATACCCTTGATATCCCCTCTCGCTTTACTATTCCTTTTCTTGTAACAAAATTTTCCGCCTCTTCTTTGTTAAGCATTAAAGGACTTAGTGACATCCTATAAGCAAACACCACCAAAACTCCTCTAACAACTCTTATAAACAAAACAAAACCATAAACACCCCTGTACAGAGACAGTATTGCTCTAATATTAACTACCAGACACACCCACCCTATTCCGTAGTACATTGGGTGGTTATATTTTATTAATACTCTAAACGAACTTAAAGAAAGAACCACCATTATTAGCTCAAAAATTCTAAAGAAATACTCTATTTCACCTGGTCCTGAACCAGAAGATTAGCTCTCTATTCTCAATGAACTTCTTACTATTATTACTACATATAGTGATGATTAAAACATCTATTCTTTGTTAAACAGGAACCTATCAAGATATCTTAAGACTGACAATCTTATATTTTTTATAAACTACCCTATTTACCGTTACATAAGAATATGGTTAGTAAATAACCACTTAACTTTGTTTATGTTTAACAAGGAAAAATTTAATTTCATATTCCGGGTATGAACCGGACAACTTATTTAGTTTACCCTTGCACAATAGAAAGAGGTAAATAACCATAACTAAGGTTACAACTTAGCACTTCTACAGACGTCTTTCTTATTAAATAACTTAGAATCCAAGTCTTTCCCTATCATAAAACTAATATTATAAAACAAATCGAATAAAATAAAATTAACCCTATTATATTAAAGTTTATTTTTCGAGCACTATTCCTTATATTTATAACTACATTTTGCACCCCTAACTGTCAAATATAACCTCGAATTCACCCCATCTCCACGTATCCAACCCTCTTAGATACTAATATGAGAAAGTTACTCCTAATATATCTACCCCTAATACTACTTAAATATCACATGGTTCCAAAAAAGTTTTTAGAAATCCTATTAATAACTCCCCTATTACCAAGACTAAAAAATAAACATAAATTTAACATTACACTAATAACTAAAATCAATATCCTATAAAAAAAACTTCCTTTAATAAATCCCACACCCATAAATTCCTTCAAGAACATTTGTATTATAACTCTAGCCCTCACCGCTCCGTTTCTTATTAACGCAAGAGACAAAAGATAATAAGCGTTTTCCATTCTATAAAAAGTCATTCTAGATAAGCCTATATCTTGCACTACCAGAGAAATTCTCCGCACCGAATAGCATACAGTTAATGCTAAACACATTACTAAAAGTAAGGAACTTACTACTCCACAATCTGTAGATAGACAAACCCTCACAATTAATTCTTTTGAATAAAAACCTGAAAGAAAAGGAAATCCTATTAAAGATAAATTACTAAATAAAAACAACGAAGTTGTAAGAGGTAACTTAAATCAAACACCGCCTAAAAGACGAGCATCTTGACATCTCCCCCCGTAAAAAATAACACCACCCACGCACATGAACATCAAAGCTTTAAAAAAAGCATGAACTAAAAGATGAAAAAAAGCTACTACATTGGATCCTACACTAATAACAAAAAGCATTATTCCAACCTGACTTAAAGTAGATAAAGCAACTACCTTTTTTATGTCAACTTCAACACAAGCACTTCTCCCAGCTAAAAGCATAGTTAATATCGAAAGGGAAGCTAGTAAATATTTATCTATTTCTGTTAAATAATCACTAAACCGAATCAAAACATAAACCCCAGCCGTAACTAAAGTTGATGAATGTACTAGCGTAGAAACAGGTGTAGGAGCAGCCATTGCTTCAGGCAACCAGGCAGAAAAAGGTACTTGAGCTCTTTTAGTAATCCTCCCCATTAGTAGTAATAAACCTAACGAAGGTAATCTAAACAAAAAAGTACTCCAAACTCCATAACTCAGCGAACTTCTTATTAACCCAATTACTAATAAAAAACATACATCACCCACACGATTTCTTATAGCAGTAATTATACCTGCAGAGAGAGAACCCCTCCTTATATAATAAATAACTAATAAAAACGACACAACTCCCAACCCATCTCAACCAACTATTAACCCTAAATATCTAGGAAATATAATTAACAACACCATAGATAATACAAACAGTTGCACAATCTGAGAAAAACGTTTAAGAAAAATATCATGGGAAAGATAAAATCCCCTAAAAATGCAAACACAACCTGAAATGTATACAACCCTAGCTACAAAAACACATGCCACCCAATCTAACACTATACAAAAACCTACTTCGCCAAATAATTTTTCACTAATTTCTAACTCTAATACCAACACAGAACCAGTTATGACTCCGCTTACAACTATAAAGTAAACAAAGACCAAAAAAACCAAGAAATAGGAAAGAGCCAGACCCCCAATACTTAAACTTATTATACCTAACATACAGCCACTGTACTACTCCTTATTTCAATCTAATGTTCCCTCATTTAACTCGTGATATAAACCAGCCACTAAAATAACTAGAAATACGAAAGCTCAAACCTTACTCAAAACACCTATTCTAACCCTAACAGAACTTACTCTGAAAATATAAGGGAATAATAGGAGTATCTCCAAGTCAAATACCAAAAACAAAAGTGCCAATAAGAAAAAGCGAAGCGAAAAAGGGGTCCGTCTACTCCTTATCGGATCAAACCCGCACTCAAACCTAGTCAACTTTTCTTTTTCATAACGCCATTTCTGTCTTAAAAAAGAGCTTAATGATAAAAACAAAACCCTCAACCCTAATCTAAAAAGAACAGGAACCATTAAACTATAAAAACAATTTACCTGACCAAAACCACTACCTCTAAAGTAATCAACTAGCTTTTATTTATAATGACAGCTTACTCAGGCTTAATTAATAAATCACCACAATAAGAGACAATTAATATAGTAAAAATCATAGATTGTAAGAAAGCCATACACAACTCAAAGAACCTAAATAAAGTCCTAAACAAACCGAAGGCCATACCAACAATAACCGGACCACCAAATCTAAAAATTCTATACGTAAATGGTAATAATAAACCAACCCTTAGAGATGAGAAGATTTTCAACATTACACTTCCAACAGCTAAATTTAATCTTATCCGAATAGCTAAAGTAAACGGACGTAGGGTTATCCCTACTAACTCCGACAAAACTACTAAAAACTTAATTAAAAAAGGCCTCCCATCATAAACCATCTTAACCAGCCCTAGGTACCAGTTAGGAGTAAACCCAACCCCCACTGTTATTAGAAAAAATGGAAAAGATAACCTAGTAGTAACGAAAGCTTGTGCCCCTAATGAAAACCTTATAGGTAAATAACCTACTACACACATCGGCAATAGTACTAAAAGCAAACTACTAACAATATGTCTTAACCCTGACAAAACTTTAGCTTTATCAGGAACCATTTTAGCAATTTCCTCTAATACTATAAATATAACCACTTCTACGTCTCTAATAGTATAATAATAAACAATATGAGAAAAAATTAATATAACTACTAAAACCCCAATAACTCAAACTGAACACCTCCTTAAAAACCCATTTCCACCTACTCCACAATCAAATATCCTAAACAAATCTCCGGTCATACAGACTTTTGAGTGATTCGAACACCCTTAAGTTAAGTTCAAAATAACTACTTTCCAAAACTAAAGTCCTCAGGACTAATCCATCTCCAGTGTGAAAGACCGACGTGTTACATTACACTACAAGAAACCAGTTAATATCTAATTATCTTTGCTACCACAAAACAACATTTTTATTTAAACTAAACCAGATTATTAGACAACAAACCATTTCTAACTAATTTAGCTGTTTGCCTTCAAAGCCATTTTTATTTTACTATTAAACAATCAGAAGAAGTAATAGCCCTTTTTCTCCACAACAACTTCTTTCAATCTCTCAACATACACTCCTCATAAACAAACCAAGACATAGGGTAAGCAATAAAAAAAATAAAATAGAGAACCCTAGCAAAAGCCCCTATTGTAATAAACGGCTCTTCTACCGGGCATATCCCAATGTAAGTTAATAAAATGAAATCCCCTACGAATAGGAAGAAAAGCACTTGCCTCAACACATTTATCCTTACCCCACGAAAAATTCTCTTAGGATATAGAGGTAAAAAAAATAAAATAACAACAGAAGCAGCTAAAGCACCAATTCCTCCTAATTTTCTAGGAACACTCCGTAAAATACTATAAGCAAATAAAAAATACCACTCGGGTTGAATATGAACAGGAGTTTTTATTGGGTTAGCAGGAATAAAATTAGTAGGATCTAAAAACAAGTCAGGTTTTAACAGACAAAGCAAAACCAAAAAACCCCCTATTAAAACAATCCCAACCAAATCTTTTAGGAAATAATAGCTATGAAAAGGTACTAAATCCCCATCTGTATCAACTCCAATAGGGTTTCTGGAACCAGTCCCATGTAAAAAAATAATGTGAACTGCAACCAACACCCCAATAATAAAAGGAGAAAGAAAATGTAATACAAAAAACCGCTTAAGTCTCGCATCACCTACGCAATGACCACCTCAAATTCACTCCATAACCATATTACCAACATACGGAATTGCACCAAACAAATTAGTAATAACAGTCGCACCTCAAAAAGATATCTGACCTCAAGGTAACACATAACCGGTAAACGCAGTGGCCATAAGCAAAACAAAAATTAAACACCCCACCAACCAAGTCCCACGTATATGGAAGGAGTGGTAATAAACCCCTCGACCAATATGCAAATAAGCAAGTAAAAAGAATACTGAGGCTCCATTTGCATGAAAACTCCGAAGAAATCACCCACCATTAACATCTCGTATAATGTGAACCACAGAACGAAAAGCCTGATCTACTTCAGGGGTATAATGCACAGCTATCAGTAACCCCCTCATAATTTGTGTCATTAAACACACAATTAATAAAGAACCAAAGTTTCATATACTACTTAAATTTAAAGGCACAGGTAAATTATAAACCGCAGGCCCAAGCAACGAGGTAAGCCCATTATTTTTCCAATTAACAAAAGTTTTAGGACTTCTCCTATTAGTTCTTACCACCATATTATCGAACTAGTTAAACACTTACTTGGCCCTCAAAACCATTATTAATTAGTATATTTAACTAAGTTTTAGTTCGTATTTATTATACTTTTTTATAAATATTTTTACAATTAGCATAAAAACTATTTTAAACAACGAAGCCTATAAAATTAACCTAAAATATTAACACCGTTAATAAAAATCGACACATGTTACCAAAATCCTAAGCCAACTTAACCATAGCACCAACTATAATAGTTAACTGGTAATAATTCAAATACCTCTGTAATTATTCACTTTATGGTTAAAATAATTACATCACTTTATAAATAAATCTTGATAAATAGAATTTCTTCTAAATAAAGCTTTGTTATTTAGAAGAAATTCTATTTAAACACCGGCAAATTTTTGATTAAAATTTATAAAGTGCAGAATTCACAAAGAAAAATGAAATTACCAAATAAAGATTAAGTATTGTACTTGAAAAAGTGCCTAGTGGCTAATTATTAACTTTAATTAGCCACCTTGCATACATCTACCACTTACCCTGTGTAGTAGATGTATGCTTCAAATAAATTTAACCTTTAAAAAATGCCTGGCTACTTTTTAAAGGTTAAATTTAATTCAAAAAAAAATAAGTAACATTATCATACCAGACCTGTCAAGAAGTAAAGCAATGTATGGGCAACGGTATTTGGACAACGCTTACGCCCATCCCGTTGCCCAAAATGACTAAACAGCTGCATTTACATAAACGCAGCTGTAGCTCCCGCTAAAAGAAAATGTTTAAACATATTTTTTTTTTCAACATAAAGGTAATATATTCACTAAGAAGTTTTTTAAAACTTCTTATCAAACTATAACATTAGTTCCCTAAAAAGGAATTTTTAGGGGACCCCCCCCCTTACCCCCCCCCAAGCCCAAAAAGAAAGTTTCAAAAATAACTTATCCGGGTAACGCAGTACGGTCAGCTCGTACATCCAACATATCCTCTTACAGAAGGACTATTCCTATTAGTAAACAAAGCTCAAATAATTCAAGCAACTTACAGAAACTGAGGTCTTTCACTTAGCTCCTGTCTCTCCATCACCCCGTTATTCATAATATAATCCCCCCCGGCCTATATTACACTTACAGTTTTTAAAACAACTTCTGTAAAAATTGCTTTATTTTACTATACCGCGCCATGACTTATGTGTATGAGAGTTAAATAGGAATCGACTCTTTCTAGCACGAAACAAGATTTAACCGCAATGTTAAACGTACTATGAGAACACCAATAAATAAACTGGCTTTTGTTATCTAAAGCCAGTTTATTTATTTACAGTATATTCCGCACATATAGTTTATTGTCTTATAATACAGCATTGCATATGTATATACTAAAAACTAAATTCAAGGTAATACACTGTAGTTCACGTTAAATACTAAACTTCTTAACCTTAACCCACATGGGCACTCTTCAAAGAAATTAAAGCAACCATTTTACACTCTCCAGTTATCTAACTTATTTTTACCTTAGAGAGAAACCTTTTCAGGTAATAAACCGTAATATAATATACGGTAACAGCGGACAATATAGTAATCAAAAAACTAGATAAAACTAACCCCTCTTTCAACACACTATTTCAAGTTAATATTTCTATTATACCTACTAAACTAAATCTCTATTGAATCATAAGAGACCGTTAGTTAATTTTACCAAATAACTTATACTATCTATTAAATTTTTATGTTAATTGAAAAGGATCTATCACTAAACTTTAATTTTAGCCATTATTCCAACTTAATTATTATTATTTATGACGACTTTCAGATTCAAAAAGTCCTCACCGACGAAAATCTTTTCCTTCAAACCTTATTCCGTAAGGATTTTGTGCCTCATTATGGAATTTTCGTGGAAATCCACGAGCACCCCACTCAGACTCTCTACACCGAACTATAGGGAAAATCAAACACCGTTTTCTCAACAACCTTTCCCAAAGAATAAATAAAAATAAAAACAAACTTACCAGAGACAAGGTAGAACCTCAGCTAGATACTATATTAAACCCATGCATAGAATCTGGATAATCCTGAACACGACGAGGTATTCCTCTCATTCCTAAAAAGTGCTGAGGGAAAAAAGTTCTATTAACCCCTAAAAACATTCTAAGGAACTGGCTTTTCCTTCAAAGAGGATTTATTCCTACACCAGTAAATAATGGAAACCAATAATGAAAGCCAGCAAACATAGCGAATACAGCACCCATTCTCAACACATAGTGGAAATGCGCAACCACATAATACGTGTCGTGAAGAACCACATCTAAAGAAGCCCTAGCCAAAATAATTCCGGTCAATCCACCTAAAGTAAATAAAAATAAGAAGCCACCAGCCCAATATATCATTGGTCAATTCTTTACATAACCCCCAGCCAAAGTAGCAATTCAACTAAACACTTTTACCCCAGTTGGAATAGCAATAATAAAAGTCACAGTTCTAAAATAAGCTCGTCTATCTACATTTATCCCCACAGTGAACATGTGGTGACCCCACACAATAAATCCTAAAAACCCAATAGAAGTTACAGCATGGAGTATAGGCACCTTCCCAAATAACTCTAACTTTGAACTACCAGCCTTTACCACATGTGAAATAATACCGAAAGCAGGTAGAATTAAAATGTAAACTTCAGGATGACCAAAAAACCAAAATAAGTGAATAAAAAGAATTGGATCCCCCAAACCTATTGGATCAAAAAACGTTGTACTAAAATGTCGATCAGTAAGCAACATAGTTAAACCACCAGCCAGAACAGGTATAGCCACAATCAATAAAAACCCAGTAACACCTAAACACCAAGCTAATATTCTCCTACGTAAAATGATTATGACTCCTGTTCGCATCAACGAAGTAGTAATTACAAAATTAATTGAAGCTAAAATAGAAGAAACACCACCTACATGTAGTGAGAAAATTGCATAGTCCACAGCGCATCCCGAATGAAACAAAATAGAAGATAATGGTGGATAAACAGTCCAACCAGTACCAGCTCCTCCATCCACATAAGCTGACCCTAACAATAAAAGCATTGACGCGGGCAATAGCCAGAACCTCAAGTTATTTATACGAGGAAAAGCCATATCGGGAATTTTAAGTATTAAAGGAATTAACCAATTACCAAACCCACCAATCATTATTGGTATTACTAAGAAAAAAATTATTACCAACCCATGTGCAGTGACTACCAAGTTATACAACTGACCATCATCCAACATTTTTCCTGGCATAGCCAACTCTATACGAATAATAACCCTAAAAGCCGTCCCCATTAACCCAGCTCAAATAGAGAAAATGAAATATAATGTACCAATATCCTTATGATTAGTTCTAAACAACCAACGATAAGC